GCTTTTAAAGGAAAACAGCTCTCCACCGGCCTTAGGCGCCGACATCTCTTGGCGCAAATCCAAGTAAAAGCTGACGTCCTGATAGCTTAACTAAAGCACTGGTCTTGTAAACCAGAGATTGCAATCTAACCCCTGCTCAAGACTTCAGAGCAAAAGGACTTTAACCTTCACTACCGACCCCCAAAGCCGGCATTCTATTTAAATTATGCCCTGCACCCTTATAGCTTAACTATAAAGCATGGCACTGAAAATGCCAACATGAGCCCTAAAAGACTCTAAGAGTATAAAGGTTTAATCCTGACCTTACAATCAGCTATTTCTCGACTTACACATGCAAGTCTCAGCACGCCCGTGAGAACGCCCTTTAACCTTTACCAGACCAAGGAGCCGGCATCAGACGCAATCCAGTCCATAACGCCTAGTTTCACCACGCCCCCAAGGGTAGTCAGCAGTGATAAATCTTGAGCATTAGCGACAGCTTGACTCAGCCAGAGAAAAGAGGGCCGGCTAACCCGGTGCCAGCCGCCGCGGCTACCCCGTGGGACCCAAGTTGATTGTTGTCGGCGTTAAGCGTGATTAGAGTCCACCTAGATTAGGATTAAATTAATATTTAGTAGTGTAAAGCTTATTATTAAGAAGATCACAAACGAAAGTTATCCTAACCAACATACTTGAATACACGACAGCTGGGAAACAAACTAGGATCAGATACCCTACTATGCCCAACCGTAAACAATTAACTTACACCTATAAGCGCCGGGGAATTACGAGCTACGCTTAAAACCCAAAGGATTTGACGGTGTCCCACCCACCTAGAGGAGCCTGTTCTACAATCGATAATACCCGCTATACCTAACCCCCTCTTGCTATTTCAGTCTGTATACCTCCGTCGAAAGCTTACCATGTGAACGTTTATAGTAAGTACAACAGCCCCTCAACGGCAACACGTCAGGTCAAGGTGCAACTTAAGTGGGGGAAGCAATTGGCTACAATTTCTAGTCTAGAACAAACGAAAAACTATGTGAAATCATGGTTGTGAAGGCGGATTTAGTAGTAAAAAGAAAATAGAGTGTTCTTTTTAACCCGGCTCTGGGACGCGTACACACCGCCCGTCACTCTCTTCGATAGTAATATAAACATAGTTCATAACCAATTTATACGTTTTAGAAGAGGGAAGTCGTAACATGGTAAGTGTACTGGAAAGTGCACTTGGAATAAACAAAATGTAGCTTAACAAAGCCCCCCGTTTACACCGAGAAGATATCTGTTTAATTCAGATCATTTTGAGCCTCAAATCTAGCCCACATAACCCGCATGAAAACCTTAAACTACTGAAAAAAATAAATCATTCTAACATTCTAGTATAGGTGATAGAAAAATTACTAGGCGCCTTAGAAATAGTACCGTAAGGGAAACATGAAATAGAAATGAAACAATATTATAGCCACAAACAGCAGAGACATCACCTTGTACCTTTTGCATCATGGTCTAGCTAGTCCACCCAAGCAAAATGATAACTTTAGTCTGATCCCCCGAAACTAAGCGAGCTACTTCAAAACAGCTTTTAGAGCCAACCCATCTCTGTTGCAAAAGGGTGGGAAGATTTTCAAGTAGAGGCGACAAACCTATCGAGCTTAGAGATAGCTGGTTGTTCAGGAAAAGAGTCTTAGCTCTGCCTTAAGCTTTCATATTACGCCAAGCAAGCCCTAAAAGCTTAAGAGTTATTCAAATTAGGCACAGCTTATTTGAAATAGGACACAACCTACACCACCGGGTAAGATAGGGTAACAAAAATAAAGTAGGCCCAAGAGCAGCCATCTTTAAAAAAGCGTCAAAGCTTAACTATTGCATCCCCAAATCACTAAAACACCCACTAACCCCTCACTCCTACTGAACCATTTTATATTATTATAAAAATGATGATGCTAGAACTAGTAACAAGAACTCGCCATTCTCCACAATGTAAATATATACCAAAACGGACTCTCCATTGGTAGTTAACGTAAATGCAAAACCATAATTACACAAAACCAGAAAATCTTATGGCCATCCTCACGTTTCCCTAACACCAGAACATTCCAGGAAAGATTAAAAGAAAAAGAAGGAACTCGGCAAATTTTAGCCCCGCCTGTTTACCAAAAACATCGCCTCTTGATTAAACATAAGAGGTCCAGCCTGCCCAGTGATAACATTTAACGGCCGCGGTATACTAACCGTGCGAAGGTAGCATAATCACTTGTTCTTTAAATAGGGACTCGTATCAACGGCACCACGAGGGTTATACTGTCTCCTCTCTCCAATCAGTGAAACTGATCTCCCCGTGAAGAAGCGGGGATTCAATTATAAGACGAGAAGACCCCATGGAGCTTTAAACCCAATTTGCACCCCTACCACCCCAAACATCAACCAAACCTCAGGGGCCTGTACATTGGTTTTAGGTTGGGGGGACCACGGAGCAAAATAAAACCTCCATAACAAATGGGCTAACACCCTTACCTGCGATTTACAAATCCAAGAATCATTAAAATGATGTTTAATGACCCAATAAGTTGATCAATGAACCAAGTTACCCTGGGGATAACAGCGCAATCCACTCCAAGAGCCCGTATCGACAAGTGGGTTTACGACCTCGATGTTGGATCAGGGTATCCCAGTGGTGCAGCCGCTACTAAGGGTTCGTTTGTTCAACGATTAAAACCCTACGTGATCTGAGTTCAGACCGGAGTAATCCAGGTCGGTTTCTATCTATAAAGAAACCCCCCCAGTACGAAAGGACAAGGGGGAAAGGGCCAATGCACAAACAAGCCAGACCCACACATCAATGAAACAATCTTAATTGACCATGACCTCACACCCACCCCTAGACCAGGGAATTTGTTAATGTGGCAGAATATGGCTATGCAAAAGATCTAAGCCCTTTGAACCGGGGTTCAAATCCCCTCGTTAACTTATAAAGATTTTTCTCATACATATCTTGCCATTACTCTACATTATCCCAGTCCTTCTAGCAGTAGCATTCCTAACACTGGTTGAACGAAAAATACTAGGGTACATGCAAACTCGTAAAGGCCCCAACATCGTAGGGCCTTTTGGGCTTCTTCAGCCGATTGCTGACGGCCTAAAATTATTTACAAAAGAACCTATCCGCCCATCAACCTCTTCACAAACTTTATTCATTTTGGCCCCATCCCTAGCTCTAGCCCTAGCCATAATTATGTGAATGCCCCTCCCACTCCCTACCCCTTATTTAGACCTAAACCTTGGCGTCCTATTTATTCTTGCCATCTCCAGCCTGACCGTTTATACAATCTTAGGATCAGGCTGAGCCTCAAACTCTAAATATGCCCTCATTGGTGCCCTCCGAGCCGTTGCTCAAACCATCTCATATGAAGTTACTCTAGCCCTTATTATTTTATGCGCTATCTTTCTAACAGGAGGATTCTCTCTCTCAGCCTTCATCTATTCTCAACAATATACCTATTTTATTATACCCCTATGACCCTTAGCCTTAATATGGTTTGTCTCAACACTAGCTGAAACAAACCGAGCCCCATTTGACCTAACAGAAGGCGAGTCTGAATTAGTCTCGGGTTTTAATGTTGAATATGCAGGAGGACCTTTTGCCTTATTTTTCCTAGCAGAATATGCCAACATCTTAATAATAAATACCCTATCAACAGTTATTTTTTTTAATTCATATGCACCTGTACCAACCCTCTCCACAATATCACTTATAACCAAAGCATCTGTCTTATCCATCTGCTTTTTATGAGTTCGAGCTTCATACCCACGATTCCGCTACGACCAACTTATGCACCTTCTATGAAAAAACTTCCTCCCACTAACCCTGGCCATAGTTATTTTTCACATCTCAATCCCAACATTTCTCCTCTTTACCCCTCCCCTCCTATGGAAACGTGCCCGAAAACAAAGGATCTCCTTGATAGGGAGAATTATAGGGGTTAAAACCCCCTCGTTTCCTTTAATTAGGTAGGAATTGAACCTACACAAAAGAGATCAAAACCCTTTGCACTTCTTTTATGCTACCAATTAGTAAAGTAAGCTAAACAAGCTTTTGGGCCCATACCCCAACAATGTCGGTTAAAGTCCAACCTTTACTAATCAATCCTCTTTCTATAACTATTTTTTTTACCAGCCTTACTATCGGAACCATCGTCACCATATCTAGTAACCACTGACTTACTGCCTGAATTGGACTAGAAATTAATACCTTAGCCCTACTTCCCCTCATAACAAAAACACCTCACCCGCGAGCTATCGAAGCCGCCACAAAATATTTCTTAACCCAAGCCGCAGCTTCCGCTTTAATATTATTTTTATGCCTCATCAATGCTCTACAGGCTGGAGAATGAGATATTAACACCCCCACTGATCTAACTACCAACCTACTCCCTATTGCCCTAATAATAAAATTAGGTTTAGCCCCACTACACTTTTGACTACCAGAAGTTCTTCAAGGAGTCTCACTGTCAACAGGACTAATCTTATCAACCTGACAAAAAATCCCCCCAATAATCCTTCTCTTTCAAATTTCACACAGCATTAATCTAGACCTACTAGTTATCTTAAGTCTCGCCTCGATCTTAATTGGAGGTTGAGGCGGAATTGGCCAAACTCAAATTCGAAAGATCATGGCCTTCTCCTCAATTGGACACCTCGGGTGGGTTATTTTAGTTTTAAAATTCAACCCGCAACTCTCCCTTTTCAGCTTCACCCTGTACATTATTATGACAACCGCCATATTCTTCTCTCTTATCACCCTTTCCTCCACAAAAATATCACAAGTAGCAACCTCATGGACTAAAAACCCCGTATTAACTACAACAGCCATACTTATTCTCCTCTCCTTAGCAGGACTCCCACCCCTCACAGGGTTTCTCCCAAAACTACTAATCACCCTTGAACTAGTTAAACAAAACATAGTCATCTTCGCCTCATTAGCAATATTAATATCCTTACTAGCATTATTCTTCTACCTTCGTCTAACTTATATCATCACCCTTACTATCCCCCCAAACACCCACAATTCCTTAACCTCTTGACGAACCTCTACAAAGCCTTATTTAGCACCTTCTATTGTCAACGTTATGGCCTTAACCCTTCTTCCCCTAGCCCCAACTATCATTTTTATCTAGAAACTTAGGCTAGCAGACCAAAGACCTTCAAAGTCTTAAGCGAAGGTTAAACCCCTTCAGTTTCTGTAGGACTTGCAGGATATTAACCCGCATCTCATGAATGCAACTCAAGTTCTTTAAATTAAGACAAAGCCCTCTAGAATGACGGGCCTCGATCCCGTAATAATTTAGTTAACAGCTAAATACTCAATCCAGCGAGCTTCATTCTACTTCTCCCGTCTGGTTAAAAACGGGAGAAGCCCCGGCAGATATTATCTGCATCTTAGGGTTTGCAACCCCACGTGGTTACACCCCAGGGCCTAGTAAAGAGAGGGCTTAAACCTCTGTCCTCGGAGCTACAATCCGCCGCCTGCTCGGCCACTTTACTTGTGATAATTAACCGCTGACTTTTTTCTACCAACCACAAAGACATCGGAACATTGTATCTAGTCTTTGGTGCCTGAGCCGGGATAATCGGAACAGCATTAAGCCTCTTAATTCGAGCAGAGCTTAGCCAACCAGGAACCCTGCTCGGCGACGACCAAATTTATAATGTAATCGTAACCGCCCATGCATTCGTAATAATTTTTTTTATGGTTATGCCTATCCTGATTGGGGGCTTCGGCAACTGACTAGTGCCATTAATAATTGGGGCCCCAGACATAGCCTTTCCCCGAATAAATAATATGAGCTTCTGACTACTCCCCCCCTCCTTCCTCCTCTTATTGTCCTCCTCTGTGGTAGAAGCTGGTGCTGGCACTGGCTGAACTGTTTATCCCCCACTAGCTGGAAACCTTGCCCATGCCGGCCCATCCGTGGACTTAGCTATCTTTTCTCTTCATCTCGCCGGAATCTCATCGATTCTTGGAGCAATTAATTTTATTACAACAATTATTAATATAAAACCTCCAGCTACTGCCCAACACCAAACCCCACTATTTGTTTGATCAGTTTTTATCACCGCCATTCTTCTATTATTATCTCTCCCTGTTTTAGCCGCCGGAATTACAATACTCCTCACGGACCGAAATCTTAATACAACATTCTTTGACCCAGCAGGGGGTGGAGACCCTATCCTATATCAACATCTGTTCTGATTCTTTGGCCACCCGGAAGTTTATATCCTTATCCTCCCAGGCTTCGGCATCATCTCCCATGTAGTCGCCTACTATTCTAACAAAAAAGAGCCATTCGGATATATAGGCATAGTTTGGGCAATGCTTTCAATCGGCCTTTTGGGCTTCATTGTCTGAGCCCACCACATATTTACCACTGACTTAAATGTAGACACACGAGCTTATTTTACATCAGCTACAATAATTATTGCCATCCCAACTGGAGTTAAAGTTTTTAGTTGATTAGCCACGATGCACGGCGGCATTATTAAATGAGAAGCCCCAATACTATGAGCCCTAGGATTTATTTTCTTGTTTACAGTTGGGGGACTCACAGGAATTATCCTAGCTAACTCTTCACTTGACATTGTCCTCCACGACACATACTATGTAGTTGCCCACTTCCACTACGTTTTATCAATGGGAGCAGTCTTTGCCATCATAGCCGGGCTTGTTCATTGATTTCCCCTGTTCTCAGGCTTCACTCTCCACAAACTATGAACTAAAGTCCACTTCGTTATTATGTTTACAGGGGTTAATCTAACCTTTTTCCCTCAGCACTTCTTAGGTCTAGCTGGAATGCCTCGCCGTTATTCAGATTATCCTGACGCATATGCCCTATGGAATACTATCTCATCAATCGGCTCTATGATCTCACTTGTAGCAGTAATATTAATGATATTTATTATCTGAGAGGCTTTCACCGCCAAACGTCTCCTTACAGGATTAGAAATATCCTCAACTAACGTCGAATGACTACTTGGCTATCCGCCCCATTACCACACATTTGAAGAAGCATCCTTCTCCATTAAACTAATACGAGAAAGGAGGGAATTGAACCCCCGTACTTTGATTTCAAGTCAAATACATAACCCCTCTGCCACTTTCTTCGAGGGGATAGTTAAATTATAACATTGCCTTGTCAAGACAAAATTACTAGTTAAATTCTTGTACCCCTCCATGGCACAACCCTTACAACTCGGCTTCCAAGACGCAGCATCACCTATTATAGAAGAGCTTCTAGGTTTTCATGATCATGCTCTTATAGCAGTATACATAATTAGTGCCCTTGTACTATACGTTATTACAACTCTGATAACAACAAAGCTTTCCAATATCAATACGATTGACGCACAAGAAATTGAAATAGTCTGAACAGTTATGCCTGCTATTATTCTCATTGTTATTGCTCTCCCCTCGCTCCGCATCCTGTATTTAATAGATGAAGTTAGCTCCCCTGACATAACTATAAAAACTGTCGGACATCAATGATATTGAAGTTATGAATACTCTGACTTCCCCGACTTAAACTTCGACTCCTACATAATCCCGACTAAAGACCTGGAACCGGGACATTTTCGTCTCCTAGAAGTGGACAACCGCATAATTATACCCATAGGAACAGCTATACGAATACTTATCACCGCCGAAGATGTCCTTCACTCCTGAACTATCCCGTCCATAGGTGTAAAAGCAGATGCTATCCCAGGTCGACTTAGCCAAGTCTCTTTTATAATTGCCCACCCCGGAATTTATTATGGTCAATGCTCTGAAATCTGCGGGGCAAACCACAGCTTCATACCTATCGTAATCGAAGCCCTGCCAGTCCAAAAATTCTTAACATGAGCTACTTTAGCTAAAAATGCCTCATTAAGAAGCTGTAGTGTAGCGACAGCCTTTTAAGCTGTAGGCAGGTGACTCAACCCACCCTTAATGATATGCCTCAACTCAATCCTGTCCCGTGGTTCTGTTACTTTCTCATAACATGGCTCATCCTAATGTCCTTAGCCCCTCGAAAAATTTTAGCCCATATTAATCTTAACAACTTTAATGTCGGAAAACCAAAAATACTACATTCACAAATCTGAGCCTGATCCTGATAAACTTATTTGATCAATTCGCCCCAGCAACCCTATTAAATATTTCACTTATCCCACTAGCCATGTTATTTCCCTGACTTCTCTTGCCCACACCTACACCTCAATGAAAACATAATCGATTACAAACTATCCAAAATTGATTTATTACAACATTTACAAAACAACTTTTTCTACCCTTAAATACGCCAGCGCACAAATGAGCTTTTATATTTACCTCTCTGCTAATTTTCCTCTTAGCTATAAACTTACTTGGCCTGTTACCATATACCTTTACCCCAACGACACAACTATCAACCAACCTGGGGCTAGCCATCCCACTATGACTCGCAACAGTCCTTGTAGGCTTCCGCAACCAACCTTCCCACTCACTTGCCCACTTTCTGCCAGAAGGAACACCCACTCCACTAATCCCAGTGTTAATCCTAATCGAAACTATTAGCCTTATCATCCGCCCACTGGCCTTAGGGGTCCGACTCACAGCTAATTTAACTGCCGGCCATCTCCTTATTCATCTTGTATCCTCAGCGGTACCTGCAATCTTCTTTTTATCCCCTGCCGCCTCTTTAGCCACCTTTATGACTCTTATGCTCCTCATAATTTTGGAACTCATGGTTGCTATGATTCAAGCTTATGTTTTCGTATTACTATTAAGTCTTTACCTTCAAGAAAATACTTATGGCTCACCAAACCCACGCCTTTCATATAGTTGACCCAAGCCCTTGACCACTAATAGGAGCCACTACTGCTTTCTTGATAGCATCCGGCCTCGCCGCATGATTCCACCATAACATAATCTCTATTCTAATAGTTGGCTTAAGCCTTATATTCATAACTATGTACCAATGATGACGAGATGTAGTCCGCGAGGGGACCTTCCAAGGCCATCACACCTCACCAGTGCAAAAAGGCCTTCGTTATGGTATAATTTTATTTATTACCTCTGAAGTATTTTTCTTTCTCGGCTTTTTCTGGGCATTCTATAATGCTAGCCTTGCCCCAACCCCAGAAGTTGGAGAATCCTGACCACCCGTAGGAATTGCCCCGTTTAATCCGCTAGAAATTCCCCTCCTTAACACAGCAGTTTTACTAGCATCCGGAGTATCAGTCACATGAGCCCACCATAGCATCATGCAAGCCGATCGCAAAAGCACTATTCAAGCCCTAATTATTACAGTTATTTTAGGCTTCTATTTCACATTACTTCAGACCGCCGAATACTGTGAAGCCCCCTTCACAATTGCTGATGGAATTTATGGCACTACTTTTTTCGTAGCCACAGGATTTCACGGCCTCCATGTAATTATTGGCTCTTTATTTCTAATTATATGCTTATTTCGCCAACTATCATTTCACTTTACCTCACAACACCATTTCGGCTTTGAGGCCGCCGCATGATATTGACACTTCGTCGATATTGTCTGGCTGTTCCTCTATGTCTCAATTTATTGATGAGGCTCCTATTTCCTTAGTATAGCAATACAGATGACTTCCAATTATCTACCCTTGGTGAAAACCCAAGAGGAAATAATAACCCTATTCCTTTCTATGACCCTGCTTATGTCGACTATTCTAGCTATCATATGCTTCTGACTCCCCCTAACTAACCCAGATACAGAAAAACTCTCTCCATATGAATGCGGATTTGATCCCTACGGTTCCGCCCGACTCCCATATTCAATTCGGTTTTTTCTTGTTGCCATCCTTTTTCTACTGTTCGACCTAGAAATTGCATTGCTACTTCCCACCCCATGAACCCTACAACTCCATGATCCGACCACAACCTTTATCTGAGCATCCGCTATTATTATTCTCTTAACCCTTGGCCTCGCCTATGAGTGACGCCAAGGGGGCCTCGAATGAGCCGAATGAGGTGTTAGTCTAAAAAAGATAACTGATTTCGACTCAGTTGATTATGGTTTAAACCCATAGCACCACTCATTATGAAAACCCCATTGTTGATTTTAACCTTCTCAACAATCTTTGCCGGGCTATCCTTCCATCGGATACACTTACTATCGGCTCTGCTTTGTTTAGAAGGTATAATATTGGTTATCTTTGTAGGTCTTTGTCTTTGACCTAATCAGCTATCCGCAGCTCCTTTCACAGTTCCCCTCATTATATTAACAATATCAGCTTGCGAAGCAGGACTAGGCCTCTCACTAATAGTCGCCACAGCCCGCTCACATGGTACTGATAACTTAAAAACCTTAAATTTGCTACAATGTTAATAATCCTAATCGCCTGAAGCTCAATTTTCCTCTCAGCCATCTTAACACCTTCTAAATATTTGTGAGCCTTAGTTACAACCCAAGGGTTTGTCATCGCACTCTCTTCTATTTCATGAATTCTTCTTCAAGACTTTCTTTTCTCCGACTCCATCTTTTTCATAGACAAAATCTCTGGCCCCCTGGCAATCCTGACCTGCTGACTATTTCCATTAACAATGTTGGCCAGCCAAAGCAAGATACGCTTTGAGCCTATTGGTCGTCAACGATCTTATATTATTAATAGCACTTTTCTGCAACTTACAACGCTCTTAGCATTCACAGCCTCAGACTTAATGCTATTCTTTATTTTCTTTGAAGCCTCTTTATTACCAACTATAATCATCATTACCCGCTGAGGTATCCAGGAACGACGATTAGAAGCAGGTTTATTCCTAGCATTCTATACAATACTAGGAGCCGTTCCCTTAATAATTTGACTTACAAAATTCTACGCTTCACATGGCTCTTTAGCCCCCGTCTTTACTCACGCAATGCATATTACCCATGCTGAAACTAGTTGCCCCGGATTATTTTGAGCAACATGTAATGCAGCATTCTTAGTAAAATTACCATTGTATGGCCTTCACCTGTGATTACCTAAAGCACATGTAGAAGCCCCAATTGCAGGCTCAATAATTCTAGCTGGCACTCTACTTAAATTAGGAGGATACGGAATTCTCCGAGCCGCTCTTTTGATTCAAGAAACCTCTTTAAACCGCATATTTTTTGTTATAATTGTCGCCATCCTAGGTATTCTAGCCACCGCAATTCTTTGCCTGCGACAAACAGACCTAAAATCATTAATCGCTATATCTTCAATTAGTCATATAAATCTCGTAATCGCCGCCGCCCTCATAGGATCCCCATGAAGCTACTCAGGGGCAATAGTAATAATAATCGCCCATGGCCTTACTTCATCAGCCCTCTTCTGCCTTGCCAACACCTCTTATGAACGAACTAATAGCCGAACAATGGTGTTGCTACGAGGAATATTAGTAGTCCTACCCCTTGCAGGAGCATGATGATTAACCATTTCCTTATTCAACATGGCCACACCAGTCACAATCAATTTTATAGGAGAAATACTAATCATAATTACATTCTACGAATGATCACCTGCTGCTTTTATACTCGTCGCCGCCAACCTTGTTTTTACAACCGCTTATACTCTCTATATGCTATGAGCCACCCAACGAGGCCCCTTCCCAAAGCATATTAAAACAGTCTTCCCATACTTAACTCGTGAACACCTTCTCCTATTGCTTCATATTCTGCCCTGTTTTCTTGTTATTTTAAAACCGGAAATCGTTCTATTTATCTAAAATTAAAAATATTCCCGAATTTTGAGCTTGAAAGGAAACGCAAGAATTGCTAATTATTCGCTTCATGGTTCAAATCCATGCATGCTCGTATTTATATTTTATTAAGATAAAATATAAATTATGTGTCCACTATACACAATCGCCTTCGTAACAACAATTTCTTCAATTATACTTATTATTTTTCCCCTAATTAACTATAAAGCAAAAACATTTCACTCAACCACCAAAAATGCAGTAAAAATAGCATTCTTTATATCTCTCCCCCCTCTAATCCTCTTTATGTCCCAAGAACAAATAAACTCCTCTGCCAACATAAAATGAATCAACCTAGGACTTGTCAACCTCTCCCTCTCAACACAATTTGATGCATACACTATTGTCTTCCTCCCAATTGCCTTTCTAGTAACATGAAGCATCCTAGAATTCTCAATCTGATATATACAAATTGATCCTAACATTGAGCAATTTTTTAAATATCTTCTAATTTTTCTACTGGCCATAGTTACCCTTGTCTGCGCCGGAAATCTCCTCATCCTATTTGCAGGCTGAGAAGGGGTTGGTATTATATCCTTTTTATTAATCGGCTGATATCATGCTCGAAGCGATGCTGCTACTGCAGCACTGCAAGCCGTCCTCTACAATCGCCTAGGAGACATTGGCTTCTTATTATCACTCTGCTGATTAATAAAAAACACTCAATCAATTGAATTCTCCCATATCCTCTCATCCCCCTCATCTACGTTACTTCTAATTGGCTTCATCACCGCAGCAGCAAGCAAATCCGCCCAATTCGGCTTCCACCCATGACTAGCCTCAGCAATAGAAGGCCCAACACCAGTATCTGCCCTACTCCACTCTAGTACAATAGTCGTAGCCGGCATTTTTCTCCTTATCCGTGTACATCCCCTCCTCTCACACAACTCGACGGCCCTAACAATTTGCCTATGCCTCGGGGCTTTATCCACACTCTTCGCTGCCTCCTATGCCTTAACCCAAAATGATATTAAGAAAATCATTGCCTACTCCACCTCCAGTCAGCTGGGTTTAATAATAGTAGCGATTGGCCTCAACTTGCCCTACCTAGCCTTCTTTCACATCTCAACACACGCATTTTTTAAAGCTATACTATTTCTCTGCTCAGGCCTTATTATTCACTCTATTAACGATGAACAAGACATTCGAAAAATAGGCGGACTACAACATGCCCTCCCCATAACAACAACATGCCTCTCCATTGGGAGTCTTGCCCTCATAGGAATTCCGTTCCTCGCCGGCTTCTACTCCAAAGACGCTATTATTGAAGCAGCAAGCACATCACACATTAACTCGATCGCCCTTCTCATAACCCTTATCGCGACCGCCTTTACAGCAGCTTACAGCGTACGATTAATTTATTTTACCTCAATAACACATGCCCGAATAAACCCTACACTTATATGCTCTGAAAATGATAGCCAAGTATTAAACCCTTTAACACGCCTTGCTATCGGAACTATCATAATAGGCCTCCTAATTAGTAATGTTATACTGCCTGACCACCCTATTACACATTCTATACCCACCTATATGAAACTAACTGCCATTGCTATTACAATCACCGCTTTCATTATTGCCTACGACCTGGCCAAAATATTTTGAACCAACCCCACAATAAGCTACGAAACTAAAAAATATGATCCATTATTTTTTAGCCAAATTATTCACCGTCTACTCCCAAACTCAGTCCTCAATCTAGCCTGACATCTCATTACCCACCTCCTAGAATCTCTTTTAATAAAAAAACTTGGCCCAACCCATATTGAGACTTCTCAACTACTACCAATTAAAACTATTCAACTTACCCAAACCGCTCAAATCAAGACCTATCTTTCTGTTTTATTTATTACTGTCGTATGCGTAGCCCTAACATTATAACATAATACTCACTCCCAACTGCCCCATCTCAGTCGTTAGTTTAGCCTTACTATTCTTCTTCCCTTACAGCACGCAAAGCCCCCCGCTTATACCCCCGGACCACTTCCAATACCACAAATAGAGTTAACAGCAATGCCCATCCCCCTAAGAATAAAATTCACCCCCCACCGCATAATACATCCCCAACCCCTAATCACTCTTTATGAATTGTCTCCAGCCCCACAACCCCACCCCCAATTAGAATCTTTACTTCTTCATACTCTGTCAATACGCCTCATGTCGCCAGTAAAAGAGCATTGTAAACAACAAGGTACCATACTACCACACGGCTACCTCATGCTTCAGGATATGGCTCCGCCGCTAACGCAGCACAATAAGCAAACACAACTATTATTCCACCAAGGTAAATGAGAAATAAGATTAAAGATAAAAATACAATACCCCCTTTAATTAGTAATAAACACCCAGCCCCAGCACCCCCTACCAATCCAAAAGCAGCATAATAAGGAGAAGGGTTGGATGCCACTGCCAAAAGCCCTAATAATAAACATAATTCTGTTATCATCTGTTTCTACCAGGATTTTAACCTAGACCTGCAACTTGAAAAACTGCCGCTGTGATTCAACTATAAAAACTCATGGCCCCAACAATACGAAAATCCCATCCTATTATTAAAATTGTCAACACCTCATTTATTGACCTGCCAACCCCAGTGAATATCTCCTATTGATGAAATTTTGGCTCCCTACTGGGGATCTGCCTAATTGCCCAGATCATTACCGGCCTTCTACTAGCCATACACTACACAGCTGACACCTCCCTTGCATTCTCCTCTATCGCCCACATCTGCCGAGATGTAAACAACGGCTGACTCCTCCGTAATCTTCATGCCAACGGAGCATCCCTCTTCTTCATCTGCATCTATTTTCACATCGGACGAGGCCTCTACTACGGCTCCTACTTATTTACAGAAACATGAAACGTGGGGGTAATTCTTCTTCTTCTAACAATAGCAACAGCTTTCGTTGGCTACGTTCTCCCATGAGGCCAAATATCATTCTGAGGCGCCACCGTAATTACCAATCTCCTCTCAGCCATCCCATATATTGGAACCAATCTTGTTCAATGAATTTGAGGGGGATTCTCAGTAGACAATGCCACCCTCACCCGATTCTTCACATTCCATTTCCTCCTCCCATTCATCATTGCCGCCACAAGCGTTATTCACCTGTTATTTCTTCATCAAACAGGATCCTCTAACCCAACGGGCCTAAACTCTAATCTAGACAAAATCACGTTCCACCCATACTTCTCATATAAAGATCTTCTTGGCTTTATCGTTCTTCTAAGTACCCTCGCAATTCTATCCACATTTACCCCCAACCTCCTTGGGGACCCGGACAACTTTACACCTGCCAACCCCCTGGTAACTCCCCCCCACATTAAACCCGAGTGATACTTCCTATTTGCCTACGCTATCCTCCGCTCCATCCCAAACAAACTTGGAGGAGTGCTCGCTCTTCTGCTCTCAATTATGGTCCTATTCCTAATACCCCTTATTCATACCTCAAAACTACGCCCCCTTACATTCCGCCCAACTGCAAAAGTACTCTTTTGGACACTAATCGCCACTACATCCATCCTCACCTGGATCGGCGGGCAGCCGGTAGAAGACCCATACATCACCATCGGCCAAATCGCCTCAACCCTCTACTTCCTCATCTTCATCTTCCTGACCCCAACGCTAGGCCTCTGAGAAAACAAGCTCCTCAAAATCTTATAACTACAGCACAACAACTGCCGCCAGTTCTCCGAAGAACCCGCGCCCCATATGTAATTCACCATACTATGTATAATCACCATTAATCTTAACATTTGATCTTAAGACGAGCATACTAATCTTTAAAAACATATTAAGTAGATCCACCATATATGTAATTCACCATACTATGTATAATCACCATTGATTTACTTAGTTACATTCATACATATATGTAATTCACCATACTATATGCTATTATTAAGTGCATTTTATGTACAAAACCCCTTACTATAGCTGTATTTTATATATATAAAATGCTATTATTAAGTGCATTTTATGTACATAAAAATGCTATTTGTAGCCCACGAACACCTACACATAACATGTTTTATACGCTATGCTACACCCTGCGAATAGCAAACATACGTCCTTCAAACATGCTTATAACCTCTTGCCTAACTATATAAAACCCCACTAGTACTACTAGCTCATGTTATATAAGCATAATTAAAATATAATACTAGAATGTGACTCTAACATCGAAAGTTAAAATCTTTCTACTTATCCCAAAACCAAAACCAAAACCTATATTAAACCATAAATGCCTATATAAAGTGAAATCTGCTAAATTATAAAACCG